CTGAGTGGACTAAAGCGGCAGATTGCTAATCCGTTGTACGAATAATTCGTACCGAGGGTTCGAATCCCTCTCTCTCCGCTCTTTTTTAATCATACATAAATGTATAGAATACATAAAAAAAAGAAATAAGAAACAAAAGAAAAAGAGTAAAGAAAAAAAAAAAATGAAATAAAATATATATATTTTATTCCTCACGTCCAGGATTACGTCCCGGATCGTTAGATAAGAATCCAAAGATGAAGAGAGAAACAAAAAATATTACTACTGTGTAAACGAAGAGTTTGAGAGTAAGCATTACACAATCTCCAAGATCATTTTTTTTTGAAAAGGAAATGGATTACCTTTTTTATCACATACACCATTTTGACATGACACTCCAAAAAAAAGTCATTTTCAAGAATTTTTTTTTTTTCGAAAAAAAATCATGAATTTCGCAGAATATGAAAGATTTCATCGAAAACTTACAGCAGCTTGCCAAACAAAAGCTAAGAGAAAAAAGAATAGAGGTATGACAGGCATAACATCTACGATTGGATTGAAAAAGGCATAAGCCTCGGGCAATTTGGCAAAGAAAAAATGACTCGAAGAAGGGGTAAAATTAAGACAGATAGAGATTAAACTAAAGATATTAAGCATAACAAATATTTCGTTCTTGTAGATTAGAAAATTAGATTTTGATTGAGTTCTTTTTATGAGGGAAAACTTCAAAAAGAAAAAGGCAGGTAAAAAAATCCTTCCTTTTCTTTGAACTCTTCCAAATCCCCAATCCCCCCCTTTCATTCTCAAATGAGAATACAAGGAATTATAGTTTCATACAATATCTTAATTGAATTTTATGTAATGATCAATCAATTTTTTTTTATTCCCTATTTCTATGTATTAACTCCTAGCAACAATATTTTTCATATTTTGGTTTGTATTGACGAATAACCGACACTAATAATAGTGTTTATTAGTGTCAAATATAAATCGACATGGGGCGTGGCCAAGTGGTAAGGCAACGGGTTTTGGTCCCGTTACTCGGAGGTTCGAATCCTTCCGTCCCAGATCGTCTTCATCAATCAGAAACAAAAGATTCTTCTCTTTAAGAACTTTCTGTTTTGTTTAATGTGGGCTACAATGGGATCCAATCTTTTGTTTTGGATTCTAGAACTAATTCTCTGAATTATATCTTTGAATTATATCTTTATTTTTTCAGATGAAAGAATAAGGACTTGAATCTTGCCTTCCACGAGATCTTTTCCATTCCATACTCATGAAAACAAAAAAAAAATGGGTTTTTACTTCATTTTTTACAAACCCTTGATACTCGAAGAAATGTGGAAGAAGTGTGAGAAATCCATATTATATATAAACTTCCGGCCCTTTCGAATCATCGGAATAGATTATATTTGGTTAATAACTTCTTTTTTTCCGTAATTGTAAATCAAGTAAGGGTAGTTCTTTTGAGGTTTATAATTTATTTTTTCTCGAAAAATCTGTTGAAGGCGAAAATAATACTTAAGTAAGGAAACTAGTTTCTTCGTCTTTTTTAGAAATCTTTTTCATTTATATATATGATATAATAGGGGGTTAGGTCAAATCAATTGACCCTTATTTCTCTACGGATAAATATTGAGAGAAAGATAGTTAAAGTATAGATTATTTATTATTTATTGCGGTTGATCCAATGACTATTCATGATTCCATATTGAATCAATTCCATACCGGTTCGAAATGAAATTAGAGGAATGTTATGGTAAAACTTCGTTTGAAACGATGCGGTAGAAAGCAACGTGCGACTTGAAGGACATGATCCGTTGTGGATTCTTACATTCACCATTTTCTATAGGAATGAAGATGCTCTTGACTCGACATAGTTTGTTCTAAGAACCCCATTTGTGTTGGGTTGGTAAATCAAAAAATAGTACATGATGGAGCTCGAGTAAAAAGTATTGATTCATTTATCGGGGGGGAAGAATCTAGGGTTAGTGACAATTAATAAGTTAGACCAACTTTGTAAATATATCTTCAATATTATTATAAATATAGAATAGAAATAGAAAGGTGAAAATTCGAACAAGTTTTCCCAATTTCGCGGTAAATTTGACTTTTTTTTATTGAAAACTTGTTTGATATGGAGTCGATATAAAGTCAAGTGTATTACAAAAGAATCAATCGTTGGTATTACTTTAGAAAAAAAAAACAAAAGGTATGTTGCTGCCATTTTGAAAGGAGTAAGAATTACCGAAGTAATGTCTAAACCCAAGGATTTCACAAAACAAAGAGACAGGATTCCGGAACAAGGAAACACAATTTTAAATTGTCTCAATAATTTTATTAGAATGAGAAAAAATAGATTCGAGACGAGACAAACAAAAGAGGTTAGAGACGACTCAATAAATATAAATGTGATGTCTAAGGATTTCCCGTTGAACTCTTTCTGAATTATCCAACTTGAGTTATGAGTACAAATGATATTTCTTTTTTTTCTGTAAGGTAAGAAAAATGACTCAAATCATAGTCTAATTCATGCTCTTATGGATCCATTTGCTATTATATACAGAAATTATAATCATTTTTTCTCGAGCCGTATGAGGGGAAAACCTCCTATACGTTTCTAGGGGGGGCATTATTTATTTACATCTATCCCAATGAGCGATCTATCGAATCGTTGCAATTGATGTTCGATCCCGAAGAGAAGGAAGAGACCTTCAAAAAGTAGGTTTTTATGATCCGATACAGAATCAAACTTATTTAAATGTTCCCGCTATTCTATACTTCCTTGAAAAAGGCGCTCAACCTACAGGAACTGTTCATGATATTTTAAGGAAGGCAGAATTATTTCAAGAAATAACTTCGAGTTAATTAAAGGACAAACTAAATTAATGAATAAAAAAGGGAAGGGTAACTAGATATCTATATTTTGTGTAATTATTTCCTTACAAATTACCCTTTTCTTGTTCTATTCATACTTCATTTTTTTATGTTGTGCCAATCCAACACAAGTCTTTATTTCGATTTTCTTATTAATTTGTTTTTTCAATATTCTATAATCATTCATATTGACAATGGTGTATCGAAGAAATATAATTTGATCGATCGTAAATAAATGGATCTGTTTATCCCGACCCATTATTGCTATTGCTTTTTTCTTCAGTCAAATGATGAGGTTTTGTTTATTTTTTTTTATATAAGACGATGTATTTTCTTAACGAAAATAAAAAAGGAGTGGTTTGTCAATTTTTACATTTCTATTTTGAATTCGTTGTTTTTTAATCTGATCCGCACGTTTTAGTATTTTGGTCTTTATAATAAAATTGACCCTCAAATATTTCTTTTAGATTTCTCACTAGTTCAATGTTTTGATGGAGTTGTGCAGTGCAATTCAATTGATTTTTTTATTTTGATCCTATCTACATATTTATTTGGGTTGCTAACTCAACGGTAGAGTACTCGGCTTTTAAGTGCGACTATGATCTTTTACACATTTTTGGATGAAGCAACGAATTCGTCCAGACTATTGGTAGAGTCTATAAGACCACGACTGATCCTGAAAGGTAATGAATGGAAAAAACAGCATGTCGTAATGTAATAATAAGAAAAAAAAAAAAAAATTTCTTATTCTATTCTTAAAATATATATATATATATTTAGTAGAATTTGGATTTTCTCCCCAAAATTTTTATTTGTGGAGGAGGACAAAAAAAAATTCACATTTCTAGTTGGGTCTAGTAATAAATAAATGGATAGAGCCCACGGCTCCAATTCTAGTAAAAAAAAAAGCAACGAGCTTATATTCTTAATTTGAATAATTACCCGTGATCTAATTAGACGTTAAAAATAAATTAGTGCCTGATCCGGGAAAGGGTTTTCTGTGGTTGATTTTTTTTATTTTTTAATAAATCCTAACTATTCCCTATTATAGATTGGGGTTGGAGACGAATGTGTAAAAGAAACAGTATACTGATAAAAAGAATTTGTTCCAAAATCAAAAGAGCGGTCGGGTTGCAAAAATAAAGGATTTTTTGTCCTCTTATAATTATAACTGTAATTATAACGAAGATAAACCAATTGGGTAGAAGGAGAGAGAAAAAGATCTGTTGATTGGATTAATTCCGGGGTATATATTTTTTCTTTTATTACTATAATACATAATAATACCCTGTTCTGACCATATTGCACTATGTATTTATTATTTGTGATAACCTAAGAAATGTTCCTGCTTATGGTTCAAGTAGAAATGTAACTAAATGGAAGAATTACAAGGATATTTTGAAAAGGATAGATCTAGGCAACAACCCTTCCTATATCCGCTTCTATTTCAGGAGTATATTTATGCACTTGCTCATGATCGTGGTTTAAATAGAAATGGTTCGATTTTTTATGAACCTCTGGAAGTTTTTGGTTATGACAGTAAATCTAGTTTAGCACTTGTGAAACGTTTAATTATTCGAATCTATCAACAGCATTTTTTTCTTTACTCGGTTAATGATTCTAACCAAAATAGATTCGTTGGTCACCACCACACCAATTTTTTTTATTCTCGTTTTTATTCTCAAATGATCTCAGAAGGTTTTGCAATTATTGTAGAAATCCCATTCTCACTGCAATTAGTATCCTATTTAAAAGAAAAAGAAATACCAAAATATCATAATTTACGATCTATTCATTCCATTTTTCCTTTTTTCGAGGACAAATTATTACATTTCAATTATGTATCAGATATACTAATACCCCATCCCATTCATATGGAAATCTTGGTTCAAATCCTTCAATGCTGGATTCAAGATGTTCCCCTTTTGCATTTCTTGCGATTCTTTCTTCACGAATATACTAATTGGAATAGTTTTTTCATTACTCAGAATAAATCTATTTATCGTTTTTCAAAAGAAACTAAAAGACTATTTCGGTTCCTATACAATTCTTATGTATATGAATGTGAATTTGTATTCGTTTTTATTCGTAAGCACTCTTCTTATTTACGATTCACATCCTTTCGAACTTTTCTTGAGCGAAGA